TGCATAGGAATTTAATAAACTACTGGAATATTAGCTATTAACTTTCCATTCTTAGTTATTCATAATTAATTTCCATTCTTAGTTATTCATAATTAATAATAAAAAAAAAAGAAAAGAATCGAACGTTCAAGTATTGAAAATTACACGAGAAAAATGAGAGGAAGAGGGGCATATATACTAAATGTGGTATATATCCATCTATATTGAATTGCGGATACAGAAATGATAGAATCATTTCTGATTAGACTAAATATGGGTCTCCGATAGAGCTGAAAAAGGGTAGACAAAAAAATAAGAATTAAAGAAATTGAAGAATAAAATAAAGAATAAGGGGATATGGCGAAATTGGTAGACGCTACGGACTTAATTGGATTGAGCCTTGGTATGGAAACTTACTAAGTGGATAACTTTCAAATTCAGAGAAACCCTGGAATAAAAAAGGGGTAATCCTGAGCCAAATCCGGTTTTTTGAAATGAAAAAAAAGTTTATATAGACAGAATAAAAAAGGATAGGTGCAGAGACTCAATGGAAGCTGTTCTAATAAATGGAGTTGACTGTCTTGCATTAGTAAAGTAAGGGAACCCTTCGTTAAAATTCCGGATTCAAAGTAAAGGATAACCCTATAAATACATATACGTACTGAAAGACTATCTCAAATAATTAATGTAATGATGACCCGAACTCAGTATTTATATATATTTATATGAAAAATAAAATAAAAATATTGAATCGATTTCAAGTTGAAGAAAAAATCGATTGATCAAATCATTCACTCCACAGTCTGATAGATAACTAATTAATCGGACGAGAATAAAGATAGAGTCCCATTCTACATGTTAATATCGACAACAAGGAAATTTATAGTAAGAGGAAAATCCGTCGACTTTTTAAATCGTGAGGGTTCAAGTCCCTCTATCCCCAAAAAAGGCCGTTCGACTCCATAATTTTTTATCTTATTTTCCCTTTTCGTTAACGGTTCAAAATTAATTATCCTTCTCATTCGGTTCTTTCACAAACTTTCTTTTCAGAAGTCTTGTGGTAGATCTGATACACATGCAAATGAGTATCTTTGAGTAAAAAAGTAATCCCTGTTGAAAATTGGAATGATTAACAATCAAAATACAAATCATTACTTGGATTGAAACATACGAAGTCATCTTTTTATTTTACAGATTCCAGGTCCTAGATAAGACTTTAGAATACTTTTTCGTCTTTCTTTTTTAATTGACATAGACCCAAGCCATTTAGTAAAATGAGGAAGACGGCGCATCGGAAATGGTCGGGATAGCTCAGCTGGTAGAGCAGAGGACTGAAAATCCTCGTGTCACCAGTTCAAATCTGGTTCCTGACACACGATTATGAGTATCTATTCGACAATTTAATTAAATTAATTGATATGGATCGACATACATATTCATTAATATAATAAAATATAATAATATGGATCATGCTACCTAATTTAGCCATTTAGATATTTGGGGATGGAGCCCCTTTAGATGAGTAAAGAGTATATGAAAGTATGTAAAAATATGTATTTGTATTTAAAGAAGAAAATTCAATTATGTTTCCTCTTCGTTTTTATTTATTAATAATATGTCTCTTTTCGGTCAAAAAAGATTGGAATATTCCATAGAATAAATATTTCAAAATATTCTATTTTATTCTTCTATGTTATTCTATATTTAATATTTAATTTATATTCTAATTTTCTAATTCTTACATTCTATATTATATTCTTATTCTTAACCTCTTTTTAATTCAATTCGTATTTGAAAGGTTCAATTCGTTAGTTAAAAGACTTTAAAGTATAATTTAAGGGAGTTTTGAAGGGTGGGAATATCCAAGATCCATCTTAGATACAGTACAAATTGAATCCGATACTCTTTAATTTCTTTGTATTTTCTTTCATATTCTATTTTTTTTCTATTTATTTATTCCACCCTATGTGATTTTTTATATAGTATAGGGTGACTTTATATAATATAGTTCATCGAAGGGATGTGCGCGGTACAAAGTTCATAATGCATAACTTGTTTAGTTCATCTTATTTGTTCGGCTCGTTCGAAATAAATATCGTCAAAAATGGAGAATCCGACGAATCCTTATTTGGATTGTCTTTTTTTTAGTCCACATATCTATGAATAAAATAATATGAATGAGTCAATGACTCTCCGAATCTATAAAAGAACGAACAAATATCCCTTGAATATCGGAAGCTGTAGCACCGAAAATAAAATTCGTTTCTTATTTTTTGAATTTTATTCAATGAGCATCTTGTATTTCATAAAAATTCGGGGCAATATAATCCTTACGTAAGGGCCACCCTATCCAACTTTCCGGCATTAAGATACGTTTCAGACGTGGATGATTATCATAAGAGATTCCTACCATATCATAGGATTCTCTTTCTTGAAAATCCGCACTTTTCCAAACCCAGAAAACTGATGGAATTCTAGGATTCTTCCTTGGGGTAAATACTTTTATACATACTTCTTCTGG